ATGTAAATCCTAGATGTGAAAAGAGTCATAATTCATCTAGAAAGGGGAACAGATATGATATATTATGATATATAAAGAAGAATAGGTGTACAACACAAATCAAAAGAAGAAAAAAAGAATACACTAGTAAAATAGAAAGAATTGAAAATTGACTCATTCACTGAGTAAAGGATTGAATTGGATTCGATTGGGTGGTACCAACTCAATCAAATGCTAACTCCCATTTCTTTCTTATGGAATTAACCGATCAACTTGTTATCGGATATTTATTTTCGATTCAATACTTTTCAAAAAAGAATTTTGACATATTTATTATGATTTATGATTATGAGAAGCAATCCCACTACTTCTGATCCTGTGGTTTCTACACTTGACGAACAAAACCTAGGGCGTATCGCTCAAATTATTGGCCCAGTACTGGATGTCATTTTTCCACCGGGCAAGATGCCTAATATTTATAATGCTTTGGTAATTAAAGGTCGAGATACTGTCGGTCAGCAAATTAATGTAACTTGTGAAGTACAACAATTATTAGGAAATAATCGAGTGAGAGCTGTAGCTATGAGTGCTACAGATGGTCTTATGAGAGGAATGAAAGTGATTGACACGGGAGCTCCTCTAAGTGTTCCAGTCGGGGGAGCTACTCTCGGACGAATTTTCAACGTTCTTGGAGAACCTGTTGATAATTTAGGTCCTGTCGATACTCGCACAACATCTCCTATTCATAGATCTGCACCCGCCTTCATACAGTTAGATACGAAATTATCAATCTTTGAAACAGGGATTAAAGTGGTGGATCTTTTAGCCCCCTATCGCCGTGGAGGAAAAATCGGACTATTTGGCGGAGCTGGAGTGGGTAAAACAGTACTCATCATGGAATTGATCAACAACATTGCCAAAGCTCACGGAGGCGTATCCGTATTTGGCGGAGTAGGTGAACGTACTCGTGAAGGAAATGATCTCTACATGGAAATGAAAGAATCCGGGGTGATTAATGAAAAGAATATTGCAGAATCCAAAGTGGCTCTAGTCTATGGTCAAATGAATGAACCGCCAGGAGCTCGTATGAGAGTTGGCTTGACCGCCCTAACTATGGCGGAATATTTTCGGGATGTTAATGAGCAAGACGTACTTCTATTCATCGACAATATATTTCGTTTCGTTCAAGCAGGGTCCGAAGTCTCTGCCTTATTAGGTAGAATGCCTTCTGCAGTGGGTTATCAACCTACCCTTAGTACAGAAATGGGTTCTTTGCAAGAAAGAATTACTTCTACCAAGGAAGGATCCATAACATCGATCCAAGCAGTTTATGTACCTGCGGATGATTTGACCGACCCTGCTCCTGCCACGACATTTGCACATTTAGATGCTACTACCGTATTATCAAGAGGATTAGCTGCCAAAGGTATTTATCCAGCAGTAGATCCCTTGGATTCAACGTCAACTATGTTACAACCTCGGATCGTTGGCGAGGAACATTATGAAACTGCGCAAAGGGTTAAGCAAACTTCACAACGTTACAAAGAACTTCAGGACATTATAGCTATCCTTGGGTTGGACGAATTATCCGAAGAAGATCGTTTAACTGTAGCAAGAGCACGCAAGATTGAGCGTTTCTTATCACAACCCTTCTTTGTGGCAGAAGTCTTTACCGGTTCTCCAGGGAAATATGTTGGTCTTGCAGAAACAATTCGGGGGTTTCAATTCATCCTTTCCGGAGAATTAGACGGTCTTCCTGAGCAGGCCTTTTATTTGGTGGGTAACATCGATGAAGCTACCGCGAAAGCTATGAACTTAGAAGAGGAGAGCAAATTGAAGAAATGACCTTAAATCTTTGTGTACTGACTCCTAATCGAATGATTTGGGATTCCGAAGTGAAAGAGATTATTTTATCTACTAATAGTGGACAAATTGGGGTATTACCAAACCATGCCCCCATTGCCACGGCTGTAGATATAGGTCTTTTGAGAATACGGCTAAACGACCGATGGTTAACGGTGGCTCTTATGGGCGGTTTTGCTAGAATAAGTAATAATGAGATCACCATTTTAGGAAATGGTGCAGAAATTAGTACTGACATTGATCCACAAGAAGCTCAACAAACTCTTGAAATAGCTGAAGCTAACTTGAGTAGAGCTGAGGGTAAGAGACAAGCAATTGAGGCAAATCTAGCTCTCAGACGGGCTAGGACACGAGTAGAAGCTGTCAAAGTGATTTCCTATTAGTAGTCAATACATTCAATCAAAATCAAAAGAGTTCTTTATTATACACTACACACTACATCTTGATTCCACAAATGGAACACAATGAAGTCTAATTTGATTAATCTGATGATAGAACGAAAAAAAGAGGATGGGTAGAAAAACTTATTAGATACCATGAAATCCGGTATCTAATAAGTTCTACCTACTATTGGATTTGAACCAATGACTCCCGCCGTATGAAAGCAATACTCTAACCACTGGGTTAAGTAGGTCATTTATCACCACAAAAAAGGTCTCCATCACTTCGATGGATTATAGATAAGATAGGTTTTCTAAGCAATAGAAATCTTTTACCAGTGAACATAAATGGATCAGAGAGTTATCATGTGGGATTATGGGATACCCTTCTTGACAAGAAATTGTCTCTATGTTAAAATGTTTATGACAAGGGCTATAGCTCAGTTAGGTAGAGCACCTCGTTTACACGTGCGCCAATGTTTTTCAAGGGAGCCGATTATGCAATGACCATAATTTATATTTTTGAGAAATCAATGTCTTACTCCGTAGATTCGAGAGAACAAGAGAAAAATAGCCTGACAAATTTGGTTTGATCCGGTTCAGGTGCGAATTCCGGCGCCAAATCAAATAGAACCTGCCATTGTAAGGTAAATGGCAGTCCATTCAATGCCAGGCATAATGAGTATAAGGATCTCAAAAGAACCTCTTTTCATCCTATGAGCTTTGAGGTGTATGAAGTCTCATATTTGACTCTTGCAGCGGAGCGATAGAGACTGCATTTCACTTAGGTTGATCTAGGCCGAAGGCAGACCTAAATAAGGGTCACCCTTCTTTGAAACACTTTGGTATTGCTCCTAGATCAGGATACAAATAATGAATCAGAGCACATGGAGCCATCTCATTATCTTCTTATCTTCCTCTAAAGACAAAATATGGTGGACTAACTGATCTTTACATCAGTTGATGAAAGAGCCCAATGCAACAAAATGCATGTTGGGTCTTTGAAACAGTTCGAATCATTTCGATAATAATAAGTTTTCTCTGTTTTACCGAGAAGGTCTACGGTTCGAGTCCGTATAGCCCTAATACATTCCATTTTTGTTTTGTATAGAAATTTGAGTAGTAGTAGGAACAATAAAATAAACAAACACAATAATTCATTCCAACGGACCCAATTGGTATTTGTCAAATCTCGGATCAAATATCCATCTCTCTTTATCCACTTTCATGAATCATGAATGAATTACATATGATATTTTTCTTATTTTTTTTTTAATTGTTTTTAATTGAATTTCTTTCATTTCTTCTTTACTATAAGATATAAGATAAGGGATTCTTTACTTTCACTTTCTATTTCTAAGATAGAAGATCCATATTAAATAAAGATACATAAGATAATAAGTATAAGAATAAGTAGAATAGAAAATAAAAATAACTAAGTATAAGAGCATGCTATGTCTACACATCATATATAGAACATATATAGAAATAGAATCGAAAGGAGAAAAAAAAAAGAAAAAATAGAAGTGGGATGACATTAGATGAATCTTTAAACAAGGTATGTCCTACAGCAAACAAACTCTCAACTATGCGGCTTTATTTGATCAAAATTCTTTTCTTCTTTCATCTAAGAAGTTCTAGATGATTTGACAATTCTAATTCAAATGGGATAATTCAGCCTACTCCACGTTCATAGGAGTACTTTAATGTTTCTGCTTCACGAATATGATATTTTCTGGGCATTCCTTATAATATCAAGCGTTATTCCTATCTTGGCATTTGTCATTTCTGGGATTTTAGCCCCGATTAGGGAAGGTTCAGAAAAGTTTTCTAGTTATGAATCAGGTATAGAACCCACGGGGGATGCTTGGGTACAATTCCGAATTCGCTATTACATGTTTGCTCTAGTTTTTGTTGTTTTTGATGTTGAAACGGTCTTTCTTTATCCATGGGCAATGAGCTTTGATGTATTGGGTGTATCTTAGAAGCTTTCATTTTCGTGCTTATCCCAATTGTGGGTTCCGTTTATGCATGGCGAAAAGGAGCGTTGGAATGGTCTTAGCTGAATATTTAGATAATCAAAAGAAAAGGGAAAGAAAGGATGACATTGAAACAGTTATGAATTTGGTTGAGTTTCTATTACTTAACCAAACAACCCCCAATTCAATTATTTCAACTACATCGAATGATCTCTCGAATTGGTCAAGACTTTCCAGTTTATGGCCGCTTCTCTATGGTACCAGTTGTTGTTTCATTGAATTTGCTTCATTAATAGGCTCGCGATTTGACTTTGATCGTTATGGGTTGGTGCCAAGATCGAGCCCAAGGCAAGCAGACCTCATGTTAACAGCCGGAACAGTAACAATGAAAATGGCTCCCTCTTTAGTAAGATGATATGAGCAAATGCCTGAACCAAAATATGTCATTGCTATGGGAGCCTGTACTATTACAGGAGGGATGTTCAGTACTTATTCTTATAGTACTGTTCGCGGAGTCGATAAGCTAATTCTTGTGGATGTCTATTTGCCAGGCTGTCCGCCTAAGCCAGAGGCAATTAGAGATGCTATAACGAAACTTCGTAATAAAATATCCCAAAAAATCTTTGAAGATAGAACTGTGTATCAACAGGAGAATCGATGTTTTACTACTAATCACAAGTTTTACCTTCGACACAGTACTCATACTGGAAATTACGATCAAGGATTACTCTATAAATCACCATCTACTTCAGAGATACCTTTTGGATTTGAAATCTTTTTCAAATCCAAAAGGTCAGTATCTTCCTACGAATTAGTGAATCAGGCAGGGTTCCTTTGTGCAGAATAAGAAACAGCGGGTCAATCATGAAAAATTTCATTGTCAATGTGAAATATTCATACAAAGAAAAATGTGGGAGAGATGAAGAAGATGCAGGTTCATTTATCTGATTGGCTAGTAAAGCATGAGCTAATTCATAGATCTTTAGGCTTTGATTGCCGAGGAATAGAGACTTTACAAATAAAAACCGAGGATTGGGATTCCATTACTGTCATTTCATATGTATATGGTTACAATTATTTACGCTCCCAGTGTGCCTATGATGTATCACCAGGCGGATTTTTAGCTAGTGTGTATCACCTTACGGAAATACGGTATGGTATAGATAAACCAGAAGAGGTATGCATAAAAGTCTTTGCTCCCAGGAGTAATCCTCAAACCCTGTCAGTTTTCTGGATTTGGAGAAGTGCTGATTTTCAGGAACGGGAATCTTATGATATGTTGGGAATTTATTATGAGAATCATCCTCGCCTTAAACGTATCTTGATGCCTGAAAGTTGGATAGGCTGGCCTTTACGTAAAGACTATATTACGCCCAATTTCTATGAAATTCAAGATGCTCATTGATTGAAATTGAAATGAAATCTGGAGTCGTGTCGTATAAGTAAAAAAAGGAGTTTTTTATCATTGAGGAAAAAAATACAAATGAAAAAAAAAGTAAAGAATATCTATCCCGATCCGTCTCAATGAATTAATTTCATTTGTATGAGGTATGAATATCTATCCGATACATTATTCACGTGTCAGGAACCAGATTTGAACTGGTGACACGAGGATTTTCAGTCCTCTGCTCTACCAACTGAGCTATCCCGACGATTTCCCGTGCATCATCCTAGCAGAGTACTTATATCTATGTCAATGAAAAGAACTAAAAAAGAAAATATTAACAAATTGGCCCTAGCCCCTGAATTTCTTAGATCTTCAAAAAGAAGACTTTCTTTGTAAATGTAAGGAAAAAGATATGGACTATGAATGATTTATAACGGAGATTCCTTGAACATATATGTTCATATCGTATTATACAAAACAAAAAAACAAATGAGATTGGATTGGAAGAAGATACAAGGATTTCTATTTTTATCCTTTTGTGAAAGAACAGAGTAAATGAAATTAGAACGATATTTCATTTTGTTTAAACTGAGCCACTGATGAAAAAAAAAAGAAAGAGGATGAGGATAAATAAAGAGCGAGGAAGTAAAATGGGCTTTTTATTGGGGATAGAGGGACTTGAACCCTCACGATTTAAAAATTCGACGGATTTTCCTCTTACTATAAATTTCATTGTTGTCGGTATTGACATGTAAAATGGGACTCTCTCTTTATTCTCGTCCGATTAATCTTCAAAAGATCTATCAAACTTTGGAATGAATCATTTGATCACTGAATATTCGAATTCGATTCTTTTTTCAACTTCAATTGGAATTGATTCACAATAACTCTTCCATTTTTCATATATTTTTTGATCTCTATAATTCTAATTCATAGAGAATAGAAATGTAGAAATAGAGAGTTTCTATAGATCCTTATCTCATACTATAATAGGATTCGATATAAGATTTGGGTTGTGATTAATCGTTTGCTATGTCAGTATGTATACGTACGTATTAGGTATATAAAGTTATCCTTTCTGTCATTTCGATAGAAAGGTTTTAGCTACTAACGTAACGTAGTCAATTTCATTCGTTAGAACAGCTTCCATTGAGTCTCTGCACCTATCCTTTTTTATTCTAATTTTCCATCGTTTTTTCTCTCAAAACAAAGATTTGGCTCAGGATTGCCCATTTTTAGTTCCAGGGTTTCTCTGAATTTGGAAGTTACCACTTAGCAGGTTTCCATACCAAGGCTCAATCCAATCAAGTCCGTAGCGTCTACCAATTTCGCCATATCCCCTTTCCTTTGAGACAAGGATCCAGTTGTAATTCCATCCACCTCTTTCATTTATCTTGGCACTATTGAATTCATTAGGTAATGATTACTATATTGAAAAAGTGTATGCTGCTATTTTCTTTTTTTGCCCACCCTATCTATATTCTCTATATTCTATCATTTCATCTCTAACCCTATTTGTTTCAATACGAAATGATTCTATCATTGATGTATCCGCAATTCAATATGGATAGATATATCCCACATATCTATATATGCCTTTCCTCCTCCTTCATTTTTACAGTGCATCTTTGAATAGTGGAACGGTCGATATTCATTCTTTTTTTTTTATTTTGAATTCTAATTTCATTGATATATTGATATTTTCTTTTCTATTTTCTAAATAGAATCTAAAATAAAATATATAACTTAAAAGATATAACTAATAAAAATAGTTAACTAATAACTAAGAAATAGAAGAAATTTCAATAATCAATAAAGAAAATAAAAAAGAAGAAGAATCACTAGGTAATAGCTAAGATCCGATAGTTTCCTGTATTCCTATACACTATTGCTCTTATATCCGCATCCGCCC